AATCATAGGATTTGTATAATTAAAAAAAGAAGTCTTTTTCCTCTCTTAAGTTAAAAATAAAATTCACCCAATATGTTTGATCTTTGTGAGAACCATGCGAATCCCCGCACTACTGGATTCACATGGTTCTAACTGGTTCATATAAAGTTTTTTTATATACAAACAACATATTATATTTCTATTTATATTTTAAAATTCGCAAGAACCCTTCTTGAATTCAATTAGATGTTAACGTAAATGAACCATAACTATGTAGCCCTATTCCTAATAGATTGACCCCAAAATAGCATATCCAAATTATAAGAAAGCCCATAGACGCCACAATTGCGGAAATTTCAACCTGTAAATTTATATTGGTTCTAGTATGTAAATAAACCGCAAATACGATCCAAGTAATAAATGCCCAAGTTTCCTTTGGGTCCCAATTCCAATAGGACCCCCATGCTTCATTAGCCCATACTGCTCCTGAAAGAATACCTATAGTTAAAAAGAGAAAACCTAGACTAATCACACGATAACTCCAATAATCCAACTGGTGAATCAATTGGGACCTGTAATAATTGTTATCAGAAAAAAAAGAAGCATTTCCTAAAAAATTGTTTCTTTCATTTATGTATTGTATTTCACCAAAGGAAAGTTCCTCGTTTAGTTTTAATAAAAAAGTATTCCTCTTACAAAAAAAATTTATGTTTTTTCGAAATGTAAGGACCAGAAGTGCTACTGATAATAATGATCCACATAAAAGAGCTGCATAGCCCAATATCATCATACTTACGTGCATTATTAACCACTCGGATTGGAGAGCGGGTACTAATATTGCGGATTGATGTATTTCAGTTAAAAGACCCGAAGTAGCAAAGCCTTGGGTAAAAATAACACTTGACACAGTTATTGTGCTTAAATGGCTTTTTTTTTTTTTGAAATATGGAACTATCTGAATAACTGAAAAACTCCAAGAAAGAAAGATTAATGATTCATATAAATCACTTAGTGGGAAATGCCCCGAATAAATCCAACGAGTGACTAATAATACGGTTATACATAAAAAAGTAGCTATCATTCCCTTTTCTGACGAATCATTTAGTTTTATGATTTCATCGATTAATAAAGTTATCAAATGAATTGTAATTACAACGGAAACGATCGAAAAGGAAATATGAGTTAATATATGCTCTAAAGTTGAAAATATCATAAAAATTTTAAAAAAGGAGGAATCCTGAAATATAAATCAGGAGTTGAATTCATTCTAGAATTTATAATATATTGTATCTATTTTCGAAGAGAAGGTCTGCCGCCACTCGGACTCGAACCGAGATGCTCTCGCACTGCTTCCTAAGAGCAGCGTGTCTACCGATTTCACCATAGCGGCTTGTTCGAATTCATAATAGCCTATTCATAGTAAATCGTCGAGATTTAAGGAGTCAACTAAATTAAATCTTTTTAGTAAAAATGAAAATGGATGAATAAAACTTTGTTCAAATACAAATTTGAAGGTTCATTATTCATTATTATGGGGTATGGGTTTTATTTACCTTAGTGCTTTGGTGTAGTTTATGCTCTTCTATAATTCAATAGAATCGAACTATTGAAACTATAAACTTCAACCCTCTAGTTATTGATAGAACTATAAAAAATTTCTTTATTTTTTTTCATAAAAGATTTATCATTTATATTATTTCCTAAAAGTTAAAAAATGTATTTTACCAATGAACAAAAAATAAGACCCGTTTTTATTATTTATTACTCAAAACTTGCACATTAATTCGGACAAAAAATTCCAGGCTTTTGTCGGTTGGGTTGAAAGAGACATATAAATGGTAAATTTATATATTCTAATAGATTAATTCAGAGAAATTCAGATAAATAAGAAGTCAGAAAGTTACACAAAAAATTTTAAAAATAAATGAATAAATTAATTTCAACGATGTATTAATTTTAACTAAAGATCTATTTTTTACCCTTCTTCAATATATATATTCATATTTATAATTTATATTTAGAAAAACGTCGATTATTGTAATTGTGACAAACAGGTTGATGGGGAAAAAAGACTCCCCCATCTCCAGAACAAGAAAATATACTAACAAAGGCTCAAGTTTTGTATCTTGTCTTTATTCTTTTTTCAAAAGCTTTTTATAATTTACTAACCCCTAAACCGAAGAATTATTATACATATCCTAATAGCGAAGCGAGTTCTAGTTCATATTGATTAGCCACAAACAATAGGTTTGTTGATTTCCTATTAAGAATGAAATGGGCCTGTTTTTATATTCGGATTATTCCAATGTTTTATTTTATGACTTTTTTTGTCGCACAAAAAAACTTTTTGAGTTTCCGGTAGAAAGAGATTTACCTAATGACAACGCTTTTAAGGCTGCCCAATATCCCTTCCCTTTCCAAATATTTTTACGAATACGCTTTTTTGATAGAGAAGTACGTTTTTTTGGAACTGCCATTTAAAAATTAAGAGGTTACTCGTTGTTATAGTTGGATGTGAAAGACATCTATTGGTCAAAACAAATATATTCATTATCTAGTTATTTTCTAGAGAATAATTAGATAATATAATATATATTATCTAGAGAAAACAAAAAAAAATATATATATATATAGATAAAAAATATGCGAAAATCGTACAAAATCTTACTATAAAAATATAATTAAATTTTGTTTTCTACATAAAATAGACCGAAGGATTTAAGAACCCTTTAAGAACCCATTGCCTAATGAAAAGCCTAATGAAAACTTTAATTTTTTCTATTAATTGGTCAAACTTGAGTAAAGAATACTTCGAAATTCCATTTTAAAATTCGAATCAAACTAGTAATTAAAGTAATGAATCCGTTAAAAGATACACGTTTTGTTAAAAAAAATCTTCGTTATTTTTTTATTAAATTTGATTTTATTTTACCCCCTTTTGATAATTACCCCCTTTTTTGATAAATATAAAAATAAATCTTTAAATCTTATATAAATTTGATAAATATAAAAATAAATCTTTAAATCTTATAGAAAATATAAAATGTTAGATATTATAGCGTTTCCTATAAATGTTTTTTTATTGAAACGGAAACTAATCAATCAGTTTCATACTGAAACTAGTTAATGATTTGGAACAAACTGACTAAAAAGCGAGATTTGTACAAAAATTGTACCTTAGTTAATCCTATGATTCATATCGATTCATATCAGATTTCTTTTTAGTGTAATTTTTTATCATTAATTTATGAATATAAAGTGATTTAATAATAATGAAATTTTGTATTTTCGTTATTTTAAGAAAAATCTTAGTTAATAACTAAATTTGTATAAACAAATCTTAGTTAATAACTAAATTCGCTTTTTATGAGCAAGTAGGTCATATCATTTGCCCAATTGTAACTTATTTATTTTAATATTTAATTTGGAAAGACCCAGATTATATATAAAATTCGAAAAATATCTTTAAGTTAGTACATCTCTTGATTTTTTTATTGACCCCTTTTGTTTTGAAATTGAAAGATTGAAAGGGGGTAGGATCCGGTAAATCGGAAACAATCAATTAAGAATAAAAAACTTTTTTATGGAACAGACATATCAATATTCGTGGATAATACCTTTCCTTCCACTTCCAGTTCCTATGTTAATAGGAGCGGGACTTCTTCTTTTTCCGTCGGCAACAAAAAGTCTTCGCCGTATGTGGGCTTTTCAAAGTGTTTTTTTGTTAAGTATAGTCATGATTTTTTCGATCAATCTGTTTATTCAGCAAATAAATGGCAGTTCTATCTATCAATATGTATGGTCTTGGATCATTAATAATGATTTTTCTTTAGAATTCGGTTACTTGATCGACCCGCTTACTTCTATTATGTCAATATTAATCACTACTATTGGAATTATGGTTCTTATTTATAGTGATAATTATATGTCGTATGATCAAGGATATTTGAGATTTTATGCTTATATGAGTTTTTTCAGTACTTCTATGTTAGGATTAGTTACTAGTTCTAATTTGATACAAATTTATATTTTTTGGGAATTGGTAGGAATGTGTTCATATCTATTAATAGGGTTTTGGTTCACACGGCCTGTTGCTGCAAATGCTTGCCAAAAGGCATTTGTAACTAATCGTGTTGGGGATTTTGGTTTATTATTAGGAATTTTAGGTTTTTATTGGATAACAGGGAGTTTCGAATTTCGAGATTTATTCAAAATATTCAATAACTTGATTTCTAATAATAATAATGAAGTCAATTTTTTATTTGTTACTTTATGTGCTGTTCTATTATTTTCCGGTGCGGTTGCTAAATCTGCACAATTTCCCCTTCATGTATGGTTACCGGATGCCATGGAGGGGCCTACTCCGATTTCGGCTCTTATACATGCTGCTACTATGGTAGCTGCGGGCATTTTTCTTGTAGCTCGGCTTATTCCTCTTTTCATAGTCATCCCTCACATAATGAATTTCATCTCTTTGGTAGGAGTAATAACAATATTATTCGGGGCTACTTTTGCCCTTGCTCAAAAAGACATTAAGAGAGGTTTAGCCTATTCCACAATGTCTCAATTGGGTTATATGATGTTAGCTCTAGGTATGGGGTCTTATCGAAGTGCTTTATTTCATTTGATTACTCATGCTTATTCGAAAGCATTATTATTTTTAGGATCCGGATCCGTTATTCATTCAATGGAAACTCTTGTTGGATATTCTCCAAATAAAAGTCAAAATATGGTTTATATGGGGGGTTTAACAAAACATATCCCAATTACCAAAACCGCTTTTTTATTAGGTACACTTTCTCTTTGTGGTATTCCGCCTCTTGCTTGTTTTTGGTCCAAAGATGAAATTCTTAATGATACTTGGTTGTATTCACCAATTTTCGCAATAATAGCTTGTTTTACAGCGGGATTAACCGCATTTTATATGTTTCGAATCTATTTACTTACTTTTGAAGGACATTTAAACGTTCATTTTCAAAATTATAGTGGCAAAAAGAATACTCCCTTCTATTCAATATCTC